CGATTCTATATATATAGAATTTATCTGTCCATTTCGTCCTTTTGGTCTCATTTAACATATAATATGCATTAAGATTCATAAAAAATTTTTATCCATTGGAAAAATGGAACCGAATCTGTCGGAAAATTCAATGACTATTTTTGGGGAATACTCGAGACGAAAAGGACGTTTTTATCTTATCTTTTAAGAAAAATATGGAAATAGTTACGGGATCATTGTACATGTCAATTTGAATTCGAAATTCCGCGGACAATTCTAGTACAATTAAAAGTGGTCGTTAACTCCCTATGCATCTGATCATATATGTATTATCATTATGTATTACAATAAAATGAAGGGGGTTTTCAATGCGAGATCTAAAAACATATCTTTCCGTGGCACCGGTACTAAGTGCGCTATGGTTCGCGTCTTTAGCAGGTCTATTGATAGAGATTAATCGTTTTTTCCCGGATGCGTTGACATTCCCCTTTTTTTCATTCTAGTTAGTGACGTGGAAAGGAATAAAGAAGATTAGAACTACAATGAAATATCGGTCACTAATCAAGTCTCCCCCTCTATTTTTCTTTTCTCTATTTCTCTTTTCTCTATTTTTTCTGATTTTTAGAATAAGGGAGGAAAGAGAAAGAAGAAAAGTGGATTCAACGGCTGTGGGATTCGGATTCCAATTCGAATAATAGAATAATGGAGGAATGGAAGTAGACTATACAATGTGGGTCTAGCGAAGAGTATTATACAAGAGACGTAAACGAAATCGTGTACTGTGCTTTGAAATATCGTTTCGAAATCTTTGGATCTTATTTGAATATATTGATTGTAGCAAAATTTTTCATAATGTGAGTTCAAGTTAGCAACTTCTACTTTTTCTTTCTTCTTCATTTCGAATCGAAAGGAAAAGCGTTGAGTAAATAAAAAATCCAAAGGAGGTTCATGGCCAAGGGTAAGGATATCCGAATAACAGTTATTTTAGAATGTACTACTTGTGTTCGAAAGGTTGTTAATAAGGCATCAAAAGGCATTTCCAGATATATGACTCAAAAGAATCGGCACAATACGCCTAATCGATTGGAATTGAGAAAATTCTGTCCATATTGTTACAAACATACGATTCATGGGGAGATAACGAAATAGCTCGAACCGAGCACTTGCACCCTCCCCAGGAGGAGGAAAAATGCTATGCTAATTATCGCTAAGATAATTTGAATAGAAAGAAAATCCTATTGTTTTTATGTATTCTAATTCATTTTCTAGATCCAACCGAAATAGGATTTTCGGTTTAAAGAAATAAATTAAACAAACCATGGATAAATCCAAGCGACCTTTGCTTAAATCCAAGCGACCTTTGCTTAAATCCAAGCGACCTTTGCTTAAATCCAAGCGATCTTTTCGTAGGCGTTTGCCCCCGATCCAATCGGGGGATCGAATTGATTATAGAAACATGAGTTTAATTGGTCGATTTATTAGTGAGCAAGGAAAAATATTATCTAGACGAGTAAATAAATTGACCTTGAAACAACAACGATTAATGACTCTTGCTATAAAACAAGCTCGTATTTTATCTTCGTTACCTTTTATTACTAATGAGAAACAAGGTGAACGAAACAAGTCGACCGCGCGAGTCCGAAAGAAATATAAGTCAGACAGAAAGAAATATAAGTCAGACGGAAAGAAATATAAGTCGACTGTGAGAGACACAAAGAAATAGAAGGCGACCGTGAGAGACAAAAAAAAAATAGGCTTACTCTTTCGTCACGTGAATTTTCATTCACACCCGAACTCAAACGCAGATTGATGCTTTGTGCAAAAATCCGACAATCCGGACCGGCTTTGCTTCTCGTTTCGTAAGACAAAAACAAATCAAAAATCGGATTCAGAAGTCAAACTCCAAATTGTTGATTGAAAGTGTTGAGTTCTATTTATTTCTTTTTTGATTCATTTTGACTCTACTTTCCCGGAGGTCATTCTTCGGGGAACTCCGTTTAAATTACTCCGGCAGATTCCTTCCAATTTACTTTTTTTATGATTTCATTGGAAATTAGATAAAGACAGTTTTTATTTGCTATAGCTATTTGCGCAAGTATTTTACGATTAAGAAGCAACTGTCTCTTGTATAGATCATGGATGAATTTACTATAGTTATAATATACCCACCCGTCACGAATTTCTGAATTGATTCGAGTGATCCACAAACGACGAAAATTTCTTTTTTGCCCATTCCTATCCCGATGAGACGAAGCCAAAGCTCTTATGTCTTGTTGAGTCTTTAAAAGACCTCCCCGAAAGCTTGATATAAATGAACGTGCTTTTCTTCTACGTCTCCGGGCTATATATCCCCGTCTAGTTCTGGTCATTGAATATGCATAAATCAAACTTTGTCGAATAACTAATTGATTTCCGTTCTTGCAGTTATTCTTTTTCCCCCTTCCTAGTCTATTAATAACCCAATGAGTTTTTCCAATGTATAAACTCAAAATTCCAATGGCTTTGGCTACGATAACCTTCCCGACCACGATTTTTTATTTTTTCGAGACCTTTGTTTTACCTCACAATTTGAAATTGGATTCTACTAGGTATTAAAAAGATAATAAGAAATATAAATTCTAAAGCAATAGTGGATTCCATCGTTTCTATGGTTACTTCTTAAACGGTGAGGTCTTCTCTATACACCGGAGCCTTTATTTAATTAATGCTATTGGGAACTTGTATAGTTCACATTCTTTAGCTCTACCCATGAATTATCCAGTAACTAGGTCTTCACAACGAGATCTACCTATACAGTAACGGTATTTAATTATGAGGGTTAGCTGGATAGCTGACCTTGTTAGTCCGTTCTTGCAAGAGGGTGGCCTAATCTTTGAAATTGAAACCAAGAGTTCCTCCGCTTAATGGATAAGCATTTGCTACCAATGGAGAATTCTTAAATTTAGGTGAGTGAATTTACACCAAGGGAAACCATAAATTTCCTACACAATGAAAGGCATATGATCCATTTTCGTTTTTTAGATAGTAAATAGAGTTCATTTTTTCGTTCCAGCCTATTCACCGGTACTGACCTTTGATACTGGAAACTTGTTCGCTTTCCTTTGTTCTAGCTCATGATCTGAACGAGTCGCACATACAACCTAGTACACGTTCCTCGACGTTGAGGGCATCTCTTAAGAGCGGGCGATTTTGTAACATTTCTGATTGGCTGTCTTATCTTTCTAATAAGTTGTTTAATAGTCGGCATGTTGAATTATAGATATAGATATAATTGGATGGTTTAGATCCATCCTAACCGGATTATTTCGAGTCAACTCGGTCGGTAGCGGTAATCTAAAATTAGGGATTTGCGCGAAATCCCGGCTAGTATCATTTACGCCCTTTACGCCATTGAAGCCCAAACCCTACAGAATCAACAATTCCATAAGCTTTGGCTTCTTCTGGTGACAGAAAAACATCTCTTTCCAGGTCTTCGAAGACCATCCAGAACGGTTTGTGCGATTTTTGTACAAAAAAGTTTGCGATCTCGTCACGTAGTTTTAGCACCAAATCTGTGTCCGTGAGTACCTCTTCCATGTAGCCTTGAATAAAAGTACTAGTAGGTTGGTGGATCATTACCCTGATGATATAACAAAATCAAAAGTTTTTCTATTGCACATGATGAAGGGAAGATAAAAGAAAGAGAAAAGAATAGCACGAAAAAAGATAGAATTGCACAACCGTACAGGCATCTTTCTATGCATTGCATACGGCTCTAGAATAAAATTGATCCTTACGCCCCTCCAACGAAAGAGAAAAATAGGATTGATTAGACCCCGCTCGGAAAATGATCAAATTACCACCCTTCCTTTCGTGGGAGTTAAAAACTACTATGATGGCTCCGTTGCTTTCTATATTTTTTTTGTTTATGATTAAGCAATCCCAAAGTTGCTTTTTATTTGATTAAATAACCTAAGGAAAAAAGAATTTTTTTTTCACTAGTTGAGAACATAAATATTATTAAGAGATCTGCCGTGTGAAAAAAAGTTTGTGACGCTGAACTGCACTGCCGATAGATAAGAACACATCGGAAATACCTTTTATCTCATACTACTCTCTCGATAAAAAATCTAATGCTTTGAAAAAAAACTTTTGTATATCGAATTCAAAGTGCCATGCTATTATTACTTTTTTATTCATATTTCATATGGAGATTCATTTTTCATATGGCGAAGGCATAGTCGTCTTTTGTCTTTCAAATAAAACCTCATTGGCGCCAAGCGTTAGGGAATGCTATACGTTTAGTCTGTGAGCCTCCGGCCAGGACAAAAGCTGCCATTGAAGCAGCTACTCCCAGACAGAGTGTATGTACATCTGGTAGCACAAAATTTATCGCATTATGAACAGCTAGCCCATGCATTACTCCTCCACCGGTAGAGTTTATAAATAAAAATTGCTCTTGGTTACAATCGTCGATATTCAGAAATATCATAAGACCGACAATGTGATTTGCCGTCTCGGGACTAAGGTCTTTGAATAAAAAAAGTGCTCTTTCTCGATAAAGTCGGTCGATTAGGTTAAAATTGTATTCCGTAGGAACCGTACAGGCGCCGTTTGGCGCATACGGTTCAAAAAAATTTGCAAAAAAATCAATGTGTATATTCCAATCCCCTTTCGGATTTCAGAGCATGCTCTTTACTGACTCCTAATTTTTCTTCGATTTTTCAATAAAGATGAGTTTTGATTCCTTTCCTTAGAAAAAAGAATTCATTAACCGGATCGAATTCACTTTTCATTGATGTATTCTTTCATCGTGATCCAATCCAAATCACGATGTCATTTTCTTGTTCCAAACTGGGCCTCTTTTATCTTACTCTTTTTAGGTTTATACTCTACTCCGGGTAAAGATCTGCCCGCCTTCGATTTGCACATATAGGACAAATACGCCCCTTACCACTTCTTTTTTCTCAATCCGTACAGTCCGGCAAATATTTGAGGTCTTTATCCATATTACTCGATTGATTAAGAGAACAGTTTAAAATCACTTCTATTTCCAAAGAAGATTTCTTTAGAATAGAGGAATCCCTTTATAAGAAGTAATGGTAGATATATTACCAATTGGTTTTTTTAAACGAAGTCTGGATATTTCAATTTCTTAGTCCAACCGAGCCAGCCATAAATTATTTGAATTGATAATAGTAATTTGAATCCCCTTAAAAAAAGGATCTAATTGCACTTCACGCTCCAAATTTTTGATGATCCAATTCATCTTTTTTGGGCGAAATAGAGGATCTCTTGATCGGGAAGAGAAGGGGGAAAGCCCATATGACCCAATAGATCTGCCAAGTCGCACTATAAGTCAACCCAAATTGCTTCCTCGTCTTCGTCGTCTTCGTCGTCCGAAATTTCATAAGGTATTTTTGGCACACCAACGGGCATTAAATGAAAGAAAAAATCAAAAAAATACTAGACTTTAGATGTGAAAACGTAAGAAGGGTTTTATTGTTTTTATAATATTGTTCTTTATCAAAAATGCATAAAGAAAGACAGAATGAATAAGATCAATTCTTAGAACTAGGCCCCTGTAATCATGAACAAGGATGGTCACATTCGTTTATAGAAAAGGCATCAAGCGGCCCATTGCGTATTGGTACTTATCGAGTATAGAATAAATCTGCTTCTCTTTTTTCCTACGAACGGAATTGTTCCATTATTGCTAATAGAATCAAACAAATTATGAACCCTTGCTCTGAACTAATCGCCCTCTCCTCGGGGGACGTAACATCGGCAGAGTATAGTCGTGTCCAATGCAATAAAGTTGTGTAGTGTCTTTTTTCTTTGATAAAGGGGTATTTTCATGGGTTTGCCTTGGTATCGTGTTCATACTATCGTATTGAATGATCCCGGCCGGTTGCTTGCTGTTCATATAATGCATACAGCTCTGGTTGCTGGGTGGGCCGGTTCGATGGCTCTGTATGAATTAGCCGTTTTTGATCCTTCTGACCCCGTTCTGGATCCAATGTGGAGACAGGGTATGTTTGTCATACCCTTCATGACGCGTTTAGGAATAATCAATTCATGGGGTGGCTGGGGTATCACAGGAGGGACTATAACCTCTCCGGGTATTTGGAGTTACGAAGGTGTCGCCGGAGCGCATATTGTGTTTTCGGGCTTGTGCTTTTTAGCAGCTATCTGGCATTGGGTGTATTGGGATCTAGAAATATTTACTGATGAACGTACAGGAAAACCTTCGTTGGATTTGCCCAAGATCTTTGGAATTCATTTATTTCTCGCGGGAGTGGCTTGCTTTGGTTTTGGGGCATTTCATGTAACAGGCTTGTATGGTCCGGGAATATGGGTGTCCGATCCTTATGGACTAACTGGAAAAGTACAACCGGTAAATCCAGCGTGGGGCGTGGAAGGTTTCGATCCTTTTGTTCCGGGAGGAATAGCCTCTCATCATATTGCGGCTGGGACATTGGGCATATTAGCAGGCCTATTCCATCTTAGCGTTCGACCACCCCAACGTCTATACAAGGGATTGCGCATGGGTAATATCGAAACTGTCCTTTCCAGTAGTATCGCTGCTGTCTTTTTTGCAGCTTTTGTTGTTGCCGGAACTATGTGGTATGGTTCAGCAACTACCCCGATCGAATTGTTTGGACCGACTCGTTATCAATGGGATCAGGGGTACTTCCAACAAGAGATATATCGACGAATTAGTGCGGGGTTAGCCGAAAATCAAAGTTTATCAGAAGCTTGGTCTAAAATTCCTGAAAAATTAGCCTTTTATGATTACATCGGCAATAATCCGGCAAAAGGGGGATTATTCAGGGCGGGTTCAATGGATAACGGGGATGGAATAGCGGTTGGATGGTTAGGACATCCTATCTTTAGAGATAAAGAAGGTCGTGAACTTTTTGTACGTCGTATGCCCACTTTTTTTGAAACATTTCCGGTCGTTTTGGTAGATGGAGCCGGGATTGTTCGAGCGGATGTTCCTTTTCGACGAGCCGAATCGAAGTATAGTGTCGAACAAGTCGGTGTAACTGTTGAGTTCTACGGTGGCGAACTCAATGGAGTCAGTTATAATGACCCTGCGACTGTGAAAAAATATGCTAGACGCGCTCAATTGGGTGAAATTTTTGAATTAGATCGTGCTACTTTGAAATCCGACGGTGTTTTTCGTAGCAGTCCAAGGGGTTGGTTTACTTTTGGACATGCTTCATTTGCTTTGCTCTTCTTCTTCGGACACATTTGGCATGGTGCTAGAACCCTGTTCAGAGATGTTTTTGCTGGGATTGACCCAGATTTGGATGCTCAAGTAGAATTTGGAGCCTTCCAAAAACTTGGAGATCCAACTACAAGAAGACAAGTAGTCTGATCCAACCTTCTTTTGATGTCTTTCGAATCTATTTTCTTTTTCTGATTTGTTAGTGATTTTGATATTGATAGAGGGTAGCAGAGAAATCTTGCTTTGACTCCCCGTTTTTTTGTCTCTTGCTCTTTCGGTAGCCGGGAGATGGTCCCCAATAAAAGAAA